ATATAAATGTAACTAATGTATCTCCTTCGTAAAGGATTTCCCCATAATGTCCATGAACAGTTGCTCCTGGAGTAGCCAAATAAGGCTTAGCTGATCGTATTACCACAGAGTCAACTTGAACAATTAGAACTTGACCCGATTTTAAATGCGGTCCTTTTTTGGCTATACATACATTTTCACAAAGAAACTGCCCAAGACTAACGATTGTAGATGTCTCTTCACAATAATTGTAATGGAGAAAATACCAATTCAAATGGAATGGATTCAAAATGATGTTACTGCATGAATAGGGATTATAAATTTGACCATTTTCATCCAGTAAATAATATTTAAGTATTTGAAAAATCTGTTTTAAATTGTCAAGTTGCAAATAGTTAGTTACCAAGATCTGATTATGGGTTATTAAATGGGAAAATAAATCAAAATTAGAAATTGGAAAGCCTGTTCCTAACGGGCCCAACGAATTACTAATTGGAATTAGGGGGTTCTTTTTGATTGATTCCTTTATCACATTGGGAGATTTTACATCGTTGAATGGGCCTATTCGAAAACAATTGGATGATGACAAAATTATCAAAGATTGAGATTCCTTATTTCGATTCAACAACGTATGGATAGTTCCTTGATTTGGATTAAGGGATTCTTGAATCCTTGCCTCGGAATAGGAATAAATGGAAGAAAACGGATTGACATTAGCGCGATCTGATCCCTTCTCAGAGATCAATCCTGAACCCGACAGATCGTTCCTTTTTCCGGTATAAGAAATAGGTGATTTCGCTAAGTCGATTCTTAGAAAATATCTAAGCAAACCATTTGTCCTTATTTCAACAAAGGAAGCACAGGCCTTTTCGATCTTTTTGTCTTGGTCCCAATTCAACACTAAAGAAGTCCGAACTAATTGAATACTTGTGTCCCAAATTTCAAGAATTGGGTCGTAATAAAGGATATAATTGACAACTCGAAGTTGTAGATTATCACTTTCCTGCAAGAGATCCGGCGGGAAAAGTCTTCCTAAATTTATACCATCCGTTTTTTTATATGGGACTACAGGTTGAACCAAAACAAAATACTTTTTTTCATACCTGGAAAGTTTCATTCGTTGGATATAAAGCCAATTTTTCAATTTTTTGTATTCTTTGGAATTTGTTTTTCCCCCTCCTGGTGGTATCAATCGGAATGCCTTATTTGTCTTTCCAGGAAAATGGATATCTCCAGAAAAGATTATCAGTTTCATTTTTTCTGCTTTTTTCTTCACTCGGACCAATCCGCCTACCCGACTTCTTCTATTTAAAGTGATTTGTGTATCTGCCCCAATAATACTATTGTGCCGTACCATTATGGAAGAAGATTCGGCCAAAATGTGGACTTCCACGGGAATAAAAAAAAATGGATTTACTTCCTTTTGGTATTTTGGCCAAAATACCTTGGCTCCTCGATACTCAATCAAATCCTCTTCGTTGACGATTGAATTCAGTTCTCTAGTCTCATATTTAGTAAGTCCTGAGCTCTTTCTTATATATCGAGGATCATCGAAATAAGCAAGAATACTATTTCTACGGAGAATACCATTTCTGGGGATTTCCATTGAGATACCTGAAGAAGGTATTAGTTGGTTCTCGCCTTCTTGAATCGATTCGAGTGGAATGATGAATCTATTTCTTCGCCTCTTTGCCAATAAATCAGAATTGCCGTCGAGAATGGCCGGATATCTGAGATTACAACGACCCGTACATGTCATTCGATTAAGTTCTGAATAATCAGGAATCCTATCTCCTGTTTGATTTTTACCAGAAAAATACGAACTAAAAAATTTGTGTCTCACTTGATTATTAGTTACTGAGGGGTTAGCAATATATCTTGGCTTGACAGAAAGAGAATCAGCGTTCATTTGATCTTGATCCTTGTGGATCGAACAGGGCCCTAGACTGTATCTCCAGGGCTCTCCTAATAATATCCATAAATGACTTGTTTTTGGTAAGAGATGAATATTACCATATGTAAATTCAGGTGCATGGTACACATCAGTATTCCAGTGCATTTCGCCCTCTGAGTCAGAATAAATATGTTTTCGAACCTTCTCTTTCAAATTCAAAGTGGATGTTCTCGCACGAATCTCAGCAATCACTTGTTCTGATTCTACATATTGATCGTTTTGAACTAAAAGAAAACTTTTGGGCGGAATACACACATTGTGTATAATATCTTCACTCTCAATAGTTACATACAAGTCTCTAGAACATAGAAAAGCAGGATGTCCATGACGTGTACGTGTCGGATGAACCAAATCCTCGTTGAATTTTATTTTTCCATTAGAAGGGGCTCGCACATGTTCTGCAGTACCCCCTGTGAATACTCCGCCGGTATGAAAAGTTCTTAATGTTAATTGAGTGCCCGGTTCTCCAATAGATTGACCTGCAATAATACCTACGGCTTCTCCCAATTCGACCAGGTCGTCATGAGCTGGACTCCGGCCATAACATAATTGACAAATCCAAGATGTACTCCTACAAGTAAAGGGGGTTCGAATAGAGATTGGTTGTGCTCTAAAAGTTATGAATCTACTGACAAGTCCAACCCCAATATCTTGATTTCTAGTAGCAATACATCGCGAACCTATATATATATCATCTGCTAATACACGACCAATTAATGTTTGGATAAAAATCCTGTCCGCCATCATTCCATTTCGAGGACTTACAGAAATACCTCGAACGGTGCCACAATCTGTTCGACGTACAACAATGTGTTGAACTACTTCAACAAGTCTGCGCGTGAGATATCCTGCATCTGAGGTTCGGATAGCGGTATCCACAACCCCTTTACGGGCTCCGTAGCAAGAAATAATGTATTCTGTTAAAGAGAGTCCTTCGCGTAAATTGCTTTGAATGGGTAAATCAATCATTTGCCCTTGGGGATCCGACATTAATCCTCTCATACCTACTAATTGATGTACCTGAGAAGCATTTCCTCTGGCTCCCGAAAAAGACATTATATGGACTGGATTAAAAGGATCGGTCATCCGAAAATTAGGATTCATTTCTTGTCGCAAATATTCACTTGTGGCATACCATATTTCGATCGATTGACGTAATTTTTCTACCGCGTGTACATTCCCATAATGATGGTGTTTTTCCAAAATAAAACTTTGTTGTTCAGCGTCTTGAACTAGCCATCTTTTAGAAGGTATTGTTAAAAGATCATCAATTCCTAATGAAATGGATGCGGCGGTAGCTTGTCGGAAACCCAGAGTCTTTACTTGATCCAGGATATGTGATGTATATCCTATTCCATAGTGATCAATAAATCGACTAATAAGTCGTTTCATGGCAGTTCCGTCTATCACTTTATTGTGAAAGACCTGAGTGGGCCGTTCTGCCATCAGTACCTCCATATTGCGCTGAGTAGAATTTGACAATGGGCTTGAGTCAGTGATTGGAAAACTTCCTTTTCTAGATCTTGATTCACGTAGAAATTCCGCAATTATGGTCCTAGTTAACCCGGAGAGACTCGAATTCCCGTTGGTAGCATAGAATTACAACAGCCCTGCCAAAACCCCTGTATGGCTTCTTCTATTTCTCGATAAAGAGAAATATGACCAAGAGTGGTTCGAATATATATATAAAGAATTTCTTTTTTTATACTTCGTACTATTAGATAGTGTCCATAAATCTCATAATAGGTCCCCACAGATTCATAGTGAATTTCGATGGGAGCTTCTCTTGCAGCAATAACGCGTTGATCTAGTCGCCACCGCAACCACAAAGGACTACCTAAATTGATTCGTTTTTGCCGATAAGCTCCAATTGCATCATAGGGATTACAAAAAAAGGGTTCTTTTTTTTTTGTATACTTATAGTTATTATCTTCATTTTGATAGTTTCTACGATTACATGGATTATACCTATTTACACAAATACCCCGACGATTTCCACTCGTTAAGACATAGAGTCCACTAAGCATATCTTGAGTTGGTGCCGAAATGGGATCCCCAATAGTTGGAGACAAAAGATTCATATGAGAAAACATAAGTAAACGTGCCTCTGCTTGAGCCTCCAAAGATAAAGGCACATGAACAGCCATTTGATCCCCGTCAAAGTCTGCATTGAAGCCCTTACAAACTAATGGATGTAAACAAATAGCGCGTCCTTCCACTAAAACGGGGAGGAATGCCTGTATGCCTAATCTATGCAGAGTAGGCGCTCTATTCAGCAATACAGGATGGTCATCCAGAATTTCCTGAAGTATTTCCCATACAATCGGTTTTTTTTTTCGAATTTGACTCTTAGCAACTCCTATGTTCGAAGCAAGATGTTTTCTAATTAGGTCACGAATTACAAATGCCTGGAAAAGTTCTATTGCTATTTCGCGAGGCAATCCACATCGATGTAATGAAAGTGAAGGGCCCACGACAATCACGGACCGCCCTGAATAATCGACCCGTTTACCAAGCAGAGTCTCGCGAACTCTTCCTTCTTTGCCTTCAATTACATCTGAAAGCGACTTGTAAACTCTATTATGATCATCCCTCATTGGTTGTCCGCAGATTCCATTATCAAGAAGTGCATCCACGGCTTCTTGTAGCAATTTTTCCTGAGATATTATTAATTCTTCTGGCGTAGCTATACTTGTTGTTAATAGATCTGTAAGAGTATTATTCCGATAGATAATTCTTCTATAGATTTCATTAATATCCGAGGTCACTAGTTTATCCTCATCGATATGATAGATTGGTCTCAACTCAGGAGGGAGAACTGGTAATAGACACAAAACCATCCATTTTGGTTCTATATTTGTTCGAATAAAATGCTTAGCCAATTCCATGCGTCTAAGCAAAAAATCTTTTCTTCTTCCAACTTTTCGATCTTCCCATTCATTCCCTGTGGGTTCCTCTTCCTCCAATTCTTTCCATTCTACCAATGAATAGTCTATAATAATTCGTAAATCTAGATTGGCTAATTGTTGTCTGATAGAACCTCCCCCGGTAGACATCTCTCGATTTC